CGTGGCCAAAGAAAAACCTGCTATATATATATTATATAGAATGAATATATAGAATTTATATATCAGAATAGCTGACATAGTCATGATTCAATGGGTCAGATCCACTTACTTTTTACTTTTTCTTTATTTATAATTTTATGGTGGGTTTGTTTTATAGGAACACTGGAGAAGCAGGAATACTTTAGTTTGACGATTAACAATAGGGATGGATTGGATATCTAGAATATTTATGTATTAAGTCAAGACAAAATGAATAATGAGACATGAAGAAAGAGGGTTACTATGTCACTACAAAATGGACTCTCCACAATTATGAAAATGAATAAATTTCAACTTTATAACTTACGACCCATAATCTAATTAGAATTCATTATACTGGTGATTACCTTTTTTTTTTTTTTAGAACTATTAACAATGGAAAACGAAGACTAAGACTTGAGTTTAATGAAAAAGCCCTTTATCGGATTTGAACCGATGACTTACGCCTTACCATGGCGTTACTCTACCACTGAGTTAAAAGGGCCTGTTTATTAAATTTTAAAAATTTAATAGTTTTAATTAAATTATGAGTTTACTACATATATATATAGATATAATATAATATAATAGACATATACATATCTACATATATGTATAAGAGCTCATTATCAACATAGAGTTAAGATATTTTCTTCAATCATGTGATGGGGGGATTCATATCCCGAGCCAAATTCCATAAAAAAAAAAAAAAAAATGTCTAGCGTTTTTGAATTTTTTGGTTTAATATAAGATAGTGATAGGCATATCTCATCTGAACGATGAACGAAGAAATTAGTTAAAATTGAATAATAATAATAAATATTATTAAATATTCTTTTTATCCCTTTTTTCTGTCGGATCAAGCACTACCCTAACTAAGGGAATCCTACTACTATAACTTTGTTTAATTAATCTGTATATATATTATATAATACTATGCTATGCATTGTATTATAATACATAATAATATATATATCTATATTAATCCGTATTGTAAATTAAAGTTATCTAGATTTCTGTATATTAATATTAAAAATTTCAAAGTAGATAAAGACTCTTTTGATCTAGTTATATAATATATTATAATTATATTGTATATTGACAATTCCAAAAAAACTTATCATACTATCAGCATAGTATGCTGATGGTCGGGCGGATCTGCCCCCATCGTCTAGCGGTTCAGGACATCTCTCTTTCAAGGAGGCAGCGGGGATTCGACTTCCCCTGGGGGTAGGGTACTACGAAAGGAAGTTAATCATGGATTATAACTAAACCTAGAATTAATTCTTCCTGGGTCGATGCCCGAGCGGTTAATGGGGGCGGACTGTAAATTCGTTGGCAATATGTCTACGCTGGTTCAAATCCAGCTCGGCCCAATAATTCGCCGCTCCATTGAATACGATCTAACCAGTTTAATTTGTCCTCTTCAGAAATAGAAATGCCCTATCCGTCAAAATAAAGATCAACCATTTTTTTGATCTATCCATATTTTTTAATTAGTCATTTTTGACAATAAAAAAAAAAAAAAGAACCACCGATTACTAGTAATTATTGCTATAGTTCATATCCATGTGGATATGATATCAGTATATCATTTTTGTTTCTGTTACAACACGACGAGACGAATAGAATGTTCTTATGAAACCATAAGAATATGTATGCCATACACCTCGCTGGGATTGTAGTTCAATCGGTCAGAGCACCGCCCTGTCAAGGCGGAAGCTGCGGGTTCGAGCCCCGTCAGTCCCGAACTAGGATCCGATGAATTTATCAATTCATCTCCCACTTTATCTGTAAAAAGTGGGACAGGGAGCAAGATCTAAGAATCCTTATTTTTTTTTTTGTTTCACATTAATATTTTGATATTTATCATCAGACAAAAGAAATGCGGGAATTTTCATTTCTTTCACTACGGAATAGTACCGATTGATAAGGAAGAGACATATCTAGATTGATTGGTACGATCGGTTATATTACTCTATGTCAGTATTTTTAGAGATACCATATTCGTTATTCATTTGACTTTATTTTTTGATTGTTCTTGAATAATGAAATGGAGTAGAGTGCCCAGCCCTTTTCCAACTCCGACTTGTGTATCCTCTATTTTTAATTAAAAAAATCTATCTCATTCAAATTGCATGCTAATTTTTTATGTATGTGTTCTCCCCCAATCCAAGAAAGAGAAGAGGATATTATATTAATTAATTATATTAATAATTTATATTAATTAAATCTATTAGTATATAATAATCTTAATTAAAATTATTTAATTTTATTTTTTATAAATAATAAATAAAAGACCAAGCAAGGTACCCCTTTTTAGTAAATATGTTGGAATATTAGATCTTTTAATCTGTCCTTTTTCCATCTCACTTATATTGTTTGGGTTTTAGGTGTGACCTGACCCATTGAATACCGGTCATCTGATACCTCGTCGGATACTTAAATTAATTGTCTGTATTAAGTAAGTAGAACGAAGAAGGGAGGTTATAGAAACGAAAGAATGGAAAAGGACGAAAAATTCAATAGCATTCTATATTGGAATTGGATTATAAATTGAATTTTTGATTTAGTATGGATAAAAAGTCTTCCTATGTTATACTATTAAATTCTCGACAATTAATTGATTTGATAGATTAGATCTATTGTTATTCATAATATTTTGATCCATTTGGCATCATCAGGATACAATTAACTTATTGAATTTACAGGAATCAAATTTTTCATCTCTATGGGATTAGATCCCGAGTTATTGTGAAACAAAAAAAAATGAGATTATGGAAGTTAATATTCTCGCATTTATTGCTACTACACTGTTCATTCTAGTTCCTACCGCTTTTTTACTTATCATTTACGTAAAAACAGCCAGTCAAAATAATTAATTTTAATGAAACTCGAATTATTAGTTCTTGTCAATAATTGAAGAAATGATGAGATAGTGTGTAGAAAAAACTATAGATATAATATCTATAGTTTTTTCTACACACTATCTCATATTGTATACAGATATAATATAGGTTTATATAATATAAATCAATTTAAAATTATGGTAGTGTCTCTAGAGTCCATTCCTCCCCCATACTACGAGGGAAAGGGAAAATGTAAAGACTACCATTAAAGCAGCCCAAGCGAGACTTACTATATCCATGTAAATTATGTCTCCTAATCTCTATCAAGGAATGATTCCACTATGATTATTGATCAATAATCATAGTGGAATTAACGGCGCAGAGTCAAAATGGGATTCTGATTTAAAACTTAAAATTCAATGAAGCTAATCGTAACAAATTCTCTATTATTGTATTGGATTTTCGGTAGAAGCGAGCCGTAAGTACAAATACGATACATATACCCTTGTCTTTCTTATATCAATATCAAAGGAGTCTTTCTAATAGTAAGATCCATTGTTTCTTTTGTTACCTTTTGTCTAAGCAAAAGATATAAAAATATATAGAAAAATTTACAGTCTTTTTTTGTCTTTGTCTAGAACTTACAGATTCTAAAAATTTTGTCAATCAGGCGACACCCAGATTTGAACTGGGGATAAAGGATTTGCAGTCCCCCGCCTTACCACTTGGCCATGTCGCCAAATCCGATCCAAAATAGGAATAAAAATATTATCTATACTCTATTATTCTAGTACTAAATTTAGTAATTTTATTTTTTGAAAGAAAAAAAGGGGGTTTCCAGTCATAGATTGAAAAATTCAGGCAGTAACCATTTCATTTACCTAATTTATGTTGAATTAGTGAACTAAATTTGTATCTCAAAGCATGTGTTTCCTTAATCGCATAAGAAAAGCAAATAACAAATCAGTATAAATTATTTATAAATCTTAATTTTGAATTATAACACCATATATGTGTATATGTAAACCCTAAAAAAGAAATTGTTACACAGAACAGAGGATCTCTCTCTTATTCTTATGCACATATTCCTAATAAAGAATCAGCATATTTGAATTTTGAATTCTATTTAATTCTATTCTAATATATATATAGAATGGTAAAGGAAAAATGTTTTATTAATTCCTGTCGCAAATTTGAACTTGTGTCAAAAATAATCTTCATTCTTAGGTCTCGTTTCCGTTCATACGTATGAAATAGAGATATAGAGTTGGTTAAAATTTCATGTGATTCAGTAAACAGAATATACATTCCATTATTGGCTCACTTTTCATCGAACTAACCTAACCATATGAGTCGATCTAACAATAATGGAATTTTTTCGATTAAAGAGGAAAGTTTAGATGCTCCGGAATAAAAATGAGGAAATGTCCACAATACCAGGATTTAATCAGATACAATTTGAGGGATTTTGTGGGTTCATTAATCGGGGCTTGGCGGAAGAATTTCATAAGTTTCCAAAAATTGAAGATACGGATCAAGAAATTGAATTTCAATTATTTGTGGAAAGATATCAATTGGTAGAACCCTTGATAAAAGAAAGAGATGCTGTATATGAATCACTCACATATTCTTCTGAATTATATGTACCCGCGGGATTAATTTGGAAAAGCGGTAGAGATATACAAGAACAAACTGTTTTTATTGGAAACATTCCTCTAATGAATTCCCTGGGCACCTCTATAGTAAATGGAATATACAGAATTGTAATCAATCAAATATTGCAAAGTCCCGGTATTTACTATCGTTCCGAATTGGATCATAACGGAATTTCTGTTTATACCAGTACTATAATATCAGATTGGGGAGGGAGATTAGAATTAGAAATTGATAGAAAAGCAAGGATATGGGCCCGCGTGAGTAGGAAACAAAAAATATCTATTCTAGTTCTATCATCGGCTATGGGTTCAAATCTAAAAGAAATTCTAGATAATGTTTGTTATCCCGAAATTTTCTTGTCTTTCCTGAATGATAAAGAGAAAAAAAAGATTGGGTCAAAAGAAAATGCAATTTTGGAGTTTTATCAACAATTCGCTTGTATAGGCGGGGATCCGGTATTTTCCGAGTCCTTATGTA